AATTTGTACACATAAGAATCCCCTTCCATAGATGATTTCTTCATATAGATAGATATAGGATCTATGGGGCAATTACTTAGAAGTACTGTTTGTGCAACAGCCCTTCCTATCTGATAGAAAAGGATCTCATGATCCTGAACCGAGCTTACCTGGGATCGCAAATCCCAAGTTTTTCTATGAAGAGCGGATCGAATTGTATTAGTGTCTATAATGGATTTCTTCTGTGTAATACTAATTGATAGGGCCTCATTGGTAAGTGATACAAGATCTCGTACATCGGAACCCATGGTTATGGACCCGAATCCACTAGCATTCGTATGGAAGATTTTCTTTTCCAAAGGAAATCCCCGAGTATATGAAAGAGTGAAAAAGTGCTTTCGTTGTTGTGGAATAAGAAGCCTTCGTATCTTAATGCACGTATTGAATTTATTCGCAGCTATTAGACCGGGATCCACTTTTTTGGGAATATGAGTCGACGCAATAACAAGAATATTGCTATTGGAGGATCTTTCACAATCCCTGGAGAGATGGTTCACTAATAGACCGAGGGATAAGTAATTCGACGCATCCAGAGACAGATCATGAATGTTTGGAATCCATAGTATGCAAGGAGACATTGCTTTTGCTAATTCGAGTTGAAAGGTGATATAAAAGCGGTCTACCATATCCACCTCCTCATTCGTCATAGTTAGCAGCTCCCCATCAATATCCTCACTATCCTCACTATCATCAATATCCTCAATATCCTCACTATGATGAGTATGATGAGCACCACTATTATCAAAAATATCCTCACCATCACTATCATCATAAATATCCTCAAAAAATTGAGGCCTTTCATCCAGGAACTTGTTCGGAACTACTGTAATGAAAGGAAGATAGGAGTTTGTCGCTAGGTATTTGACCAAATAGGATCGTCCAGTTCCTATAGAACCTATCACTAAAATACCCCTAGAGGGGGATAGGCCTAAGCGGAGTGAAAAGGGTTTTCCATGAGATGGGAAATGAAAACTATTAGCCCCAAACGAGGTTTGTGAATAAGTGATTGTCTGATAATGCGCAAGGAATACTCGTCTTTCTGCTAAAGAGGGTCTATGAAACTCATAATTCATTAGATACTTTTTATGAATGTCAACTAAGTATCGTAAGTAAACCGATCCTGGTTGTTCAATCATTTGATAACTAGAACCATTCTTTGATAAATGATCACTATCAGTCAGACTCCATAGAATTTTATCAATCCTTTTTTCTTTCCTTAAGATGGAGAACTGAACCAAGAATTCTCTTTCGGCATCATCAATCGAATCAGTATTCGCGACCCAGGATTCGATCTTATCATCAATCCAACCACTGTTCACATTTTTTCTTTTTCTTAGTAATGAATAGATCTCTTTACTTGTACGACTTAGATGTCTCGTATTTCTCGAAAAAGTGATTCGATTGATGGGATTGGGTATGATACTTAGGAAATCGATGATATCAATGAGATTGATATTCCAATATTTCTTCTTAGAAGGTATTGATTTGACCCCATAAGCGGGACCACCACCCGATAGCATCTTGCCGCCAAAAGCCCGTATTTCTTCTAGAAAATATCCTAAAGCAGCTAGAAAGAGATTCTTTAACCAGAAAGAATTCAGTTCAGATGTAGGATACCTATCCAGAAGTTTTCGCAACTCAATCATGTATGATGGAATCATCAAAGATTTGATCTTTTCCAACTCTGTCTGTAACTCCCTAGAGGCTCGGGAAACAACGAGAAGATGTCTACGAACGATATATCCAGCAACAAGAAGAAGGAAAAGGATTGAATAGAGCAACTCCCGAACATTTGGTGATCCCGGAAATTCCCATATCAATGAAACGGGTGACTCATTATCTCGACGAAGCATTTCTTCGGACAGAAGAAGATTATGTAAACACTTACTCGAAATCTCGCTTATCAGATTCCTTTGTGGAAGAAGAATCTCCCGCAATTTGTTCTGAAGAATTGGCCATGATATATCTATATCTAATCTATCTATAATATCTTCAAAAAGGGATAACAATTTTTGACTGCTACTTAGTATCGCTATCCTCAATAGGTCTGAATTATATACTTTTTTGAAAGTATCTAAAAGAATGAAATTGAGATATTTGTACCCTGTCGAAGTAAAGAACCATGGCATATATGTTTGAAACATATTTGAGAGAGTTGAAAAAGCACTATAGGTTCTATACATCTGCCCTTCCTCAACGCATTTATTTAGATAAAGACTCCGTTTTTTCCTCTTTTCGGATGGTAATAAATATTTCTCAGAGTCAATCAAACCCATCTTTGAATTGAAATTGAGAAACTGATGCAAGTTCTTCCCTTCTGAATCAGATGGATTCATATCTGAAAGAGCTTGACAATAAATTCTTTCAAAATTGACTAATTGTCCCTCTCTTAGAGGTGTTCCAAAAATGTCTGCGATCGAGTAAAGAGCTCTACGAACGAATGGAGCGGATCGAATTGGAAAATGAAAAGATTTGTCCAAGTTATCCGGTTCGGCACCACTCGGCGGAAAATTCTTAGGTATGCATATCTTAGATACCTGTGACTCGATCGGTGAAATAGTATCTTTTTCCAAAAAAACATCTTTTTTTTTACCGACGTGCAAAGAAAATATTTTGTTGCGAATGAAAAAGATATTGAGGAATTGTCCATACGTAAGATCATAATTATTGATAGGGGTCCTTTCCACATAAAAAGGGAATCCTTTGTTACAATAGAACCAGAAGTGATGTGGATTATTCAAGAATCGAAGTCGATTTGCTTTATAAAAAGAGGATATCAATGAACTTCTATGAAATGGTTTCACGGGATTCAGCCAATTGTCTCGATCGTGGGATATCATTGAGAAATAGGAATCGGTCTTCTCAAAAGATTTCCTGCGATTTTTTCTAGTATGGAATGAGTCAATCATCCACTTCGGTATCTTATTGAACAAAAACGGTGATACTCTTCCTCCATTGATCAAGAATTTCGATTTTTGGGAAGTATCATGATCATCCAATAAGAAGGGTTTCAATTTATTCAAATGAACGATTTGAAGACCTATTGATTCTAACAACTGATTGAAGCGTTGATCAGTTGGACCCTTCAACTCATAGATGTGGATCTCGGACCTATGAATGGGGCTATTCCCGATACTCACAAAGAAAAAAGGAAGTGACCTAAACAAAAAGAAAAGAAGCGACTTGGACAAATTGGACAAATAGGACAAAAGGGGAAGTAACTTCGACAAAAGGAAACGAAGTGACTTAGAAGGATCTTTTTTGTCGAAAAATTCCGACCAATACCAATCAATTTTTTCGATAACCTCAGACCAATCAATTTTTTTTTTGATAACCTCCGACCAATCAATTTTTTCGATAACCTCAGACCAATCAATCAAATATTGATTAATACCTAATCGATCGAAGACTACTTGAAAACGGTTCTTCTGCTCAGAAACGAAATGTTCCAAATCCTCCTGGAAACTCTTGCTCCCATTGGACCATTTGTATCTATATGCATCAGGATCCCGATTCATGGATCTCTCGCTTCGAGAAATAAGAGGATCGAACCATTTCTTATGACTCTTTTTCAAATTCGATAAATGTTGGTTGATCGTAAATTTCCTTTGAGTTCTCTGATTCAGAGTATCATTTCCTATTTGATCCCTTTGAATTCCGTATTCGAAGTTGCAATCGGATCTATTCATTAAAAAGAATCGATTTGATACATTTCTTATGTACCCATGGATGCTATATTGGATTGGAATCAGATTTTGGATCAATCTATGTTGATTGAATGCCTTCAGTATGGTGTTGATAGCAAATACCACTCTTTTTGGTTTTGGATCTTCCAAAGCATTCCCGCAGGAGATCTGGACCCCTTTTTTTCTGATCCTTCGATAAAAAGATTCATTTTCTTCAGAAAACATAGGAGGTAGAACCAATAAAGATTTCTTTGTCGATTCATCCCTGGAGTTGAATACCTCGTTCAAGAATTTTTTTTGATCCAATCCGCAGGAATCAATAGAAAAGGCAAAACCCTTATGATACACCAGATCCGGCTCGGTTATTGATAGAGTGAATAGATCTGCCACTCCTTGAAATCTCTCTTCTGATTCAAAATCGTGGCGCCCCACGTATCCTCCCCTCTTCCGGTCATGGAATAGATGAAATAAATCAAAAAATGGATTTTGGTTCAAGAATGAAATCTTGTTGGAACTGCCCATATCCGGTTCATCCTTCGGAACCCTATCACATCCCGGATTTGATGCAATAGGATGAATTGTGACGGTATTTTGTAAATACGCAATTATCTTGAATATATCAATGATTTCTTTTTTTTCCGATCGCCGGGATGGGACAAAAGAAAGATCTTGTTGTTTCTTCAATAATTTCTGATCTCTGGTGGACCTCTTAGTAGGATTCGAACCCAGATGAAGTTCTGACCATCTGTCAGAGAAAAAAGAACGAATTGATCTTGTAGGATTCCCAAGAAATTCTTCGATTTCTTCCGGAAGCGGATGATTATTCATCTGCTTCTCACGTTCCGTGAATAGCCGGGACATTGAGGAATCTCCAGAAAGGCTTTTCGGGAATCGGTCTGATTCTATCTCTGCTCCTTCCGTTTGAAGAAAGGAAGGATCCCAAAGAATCGACCCTTCTTTTTGAATCTCTCTTTGATTGATCCATGTGTGATATTCCGAATCCTTATTACGAATGGAATCGAAATGATCTATGGATTGATCAAAAGATCCTTTCAATTGGCTAGAATCCCTTACTTGAACGAAATTAGATCTTGTGGAATCATATTGCATATTTGACGATACATTCCATACCTTGCTAAACAAGCGAAAAAACCGATCCTTGTTTATCAACCACACATTGTCTAAGCAAATCCAATTCTCTCTCGACACCTTCCTAAAGAAATCTGATTCGTGCGGATTCTTCTTCCAACTAACGAAGAGATCTTGGCGGAATTGCCACATATGAAATTGAATACAATTTTGCAGCAAAGAAATACCACACTTGTTTCTCGAGAAGAGATGGGAAAGATGCTCAATATCATTTGATTGAATAGTTGACCCAGCTCCTTGTTGTTTGAAGAAACCCTCCACTTCAATTGGTCTTTTTTCACGAAAAGAAGACATAAGATAACAAATCCAGTGTTTCACTAAGATTTCAAATAGCTGTCCCGAATTCAAGTTGATTATGTTTCGCTTATTTCTCGGAGAAAGACGATCAAACAATTCCCAATCATGGTCCTTGCGGATCCGATCATCCGTATAGGAAACAAAAGAAGACTCCAGATATTTGATATCTTTCTCTTTGAATGAGATCTCAATTACAGCCAGGGTTTCATTAGATATCTTACAAATAGAATCCCTCTTTTTTCCGACCCGGTTCCTCCACCACCGCGAACCCCAGTTAGATTCAGGCATGATACACTTTTTCGTTTTAGTTATTGGGAGAACCCAAGTACTCTCTTTCGGATCCATGAAACAACTCTCAGAGATCTTTTTCCCTTTTGGAAGATACAGGAGCGAAACAATCAACCTATTGATAGACCCAAAAGATTTTTCCAATGGAGCATTTCTGGGTCCAAAGGAATTCCTAGGCAGAAGCCCCATCAAATATAGATTTTTTCTTTCGACCATTTCTCGATTATGCATGCGATAGAGAAGGACCACTACTACAAGCAGTACTAGACCTTTGGTCGTCAATACTGCACCTTTGACTAGACCCTTGATCGTCAGTACTGCCCCTTTGATCGTGAAATACCGATTGCTTCTTGACCCCTGTGAATCGCGTGAGAGTAAACTCCTCCAAATTAGGGGGTCGAAGAGTTTCATAAAACGTTCTTGCTCGAAAAAAATAGAAACGATAGTTCTAACTGAATCGACTTGGGTCCACGAATCTAACAAATCGTGAGAGTTCTTGACCTCTCTTAACATCTCTCTCAATTCGAAGATCCAGGGTTGAAATGGATCTTGTTGTGAAATTTTATGCTTCATTTTGAGTGCCTCCCCATTATAAATATTGAATATAAAGTAAAAGAAAATAGGTTTCCATTTCTTTAGGTAATCTCCGATACGATAGTTCTTTCTTCTATGATATTTCTTTATGATATTTCTTTTACAATATTTCTTTCTTTATTCTATGATAATCCCCCTTATGCATCCATGGCTGAATGGTTAAAGCGCCCAACTCATAATTGGCAAATTTGCGGGTTCAATTCCTGCTGGATGCACGACAACGGGAATGTTCAATACGTCTATTGGAATTGGCTTTGTATCAATGGAATCTCATCATCCATACCAATTCGTTATGTGTTATGTATGGTATATTCATATCATAAGTATAGAAACAGTTAGAGGGAGAATTCTTATCGAAACTGGAACTCATAGGGAAGAAAATAGATTTATGGATAAAATGAAATATGCAGTATTTACAGAAAAAACTGTTCGGTTATTGAGGAAGAATCAATATACTTCTAATGTCGAATCAAAGTCAACTAGGACAGAAATAAAGCGTTGGGTCGAACTCTTTTTTGGTGTCAAGGTAATAGCTATGAATAGTCATCGAATCCCGGGAAAGAGTCGAAGAAGGAGACCCCTTAGAGGGCATAAAATGCATTACAAACGTATGATTATTACGCTTCAAGCGGGTTATTCTATTCCATCTATTAGCTTAGAAAGAAAAGAAATGAATTTCACTCAAAATACTTCATAACACGGCGATACATTTATATAAAACTTCTACCCCGAACACGCGAAATGCAACTGTTGGAATTCAAGTGAAATCCAATCCACGAAACAATTTGATCTCTGGACAGCGTCGTTGTGGTAAAGGTCGTAATGCCAGAGGAATCATTACCTCAAGGCATAGAGGGGGAGGTCATAAACGTCTATACCGTAAAATAGATTTTCAACGAAATAAAAAAGACATATCTGGTAGAATCGTAACCATAGAATACGACCCTAATCGAAATGCATACATTTGTCTCATTGAAAATTGAAAATCTAT